GGGGTTTCCGCATATTTTGCTTGGGCTTAATCTTTTCTAATTATACTAGAAATCGTATAAGAACTTGTTATAATTGGATTTATTGGATTGTTTCATCAACGGTGTTGGGTCAGAATAACTTTTTGACTCTGCGCCAGTGATTCCCCTATTATTTATTAGTGAACAATAATTGAATAATTCCTTCATAGAGATAGAGGACATAATTCACATGGATATAGTAAATCTCGCTTGGGCTGCTTTAATGGTAGTCTTTACGTTTTCCCTTTCACTAGTAGTATGGGGAAGGAGTGGACTCTAGAAGTACTACTAATTGAGTTTAGGAACTAAACAGTATCACTTTTTTTTTTATAGATCGTTCGGCAAAGTTTTTTTTATTTAAAATTTCACTATTTCAATTTAAAATTTTATTTTTAAATTGAAATAGAAATGAAAAATATCTTCATTTCGAAATTCTCTTGGATTTTAGTTGAGTAATGTATTCTATGAATAATAAATATATATGAAGAATACTCTTTCAATCAAAGAAATATTTCAATTATTTCCGTGTTCGTATTTTGAAAGTAAAAAAAGTAAAAGGAATCCAAATGGTAGGAAATTTATTCCAACTGAATTCTTCATAAATTTTCTATTTCGATGAACTGACTCTTACCAAAGTTAGATATGGACCATGAGGAAGAACGGAACTTTTTTTTATTTTGTTTACCTCTTTACTGTTCAAAGATCAAAGAGAAAACAATTCGGTTATTCCATTACGTGGATACACATTGGGAAACAACATAGTAGTTGTCCAACGAGATACTGCACATCCTAAAATATTGTCTTGGGCGAGTCACATATTGCGCCGCTTGTTTTAGTTTTACTATTTTAGAAATTTTATTTATGTTTTGCTTGTTTTATTGAACCCATTTCATATCATGGTTCAAATGTTAAAAGTCGACGGGTTTTACTAATCTTTTTCGAAATCCGAAGAAGTTCCCATGGATCATTTGTCAACTCGTCAATCAATGACTTCTTCGATGGGTATAATAAAATAATCTTTTAGTTAGCATTCCGACGAAGAAGTCATTGATTCTTTCGATCGGGATTCATATTGAAAATAATCAGAAATCTAGGAATTCTAATCGTAAAAGTCGCTTTCGATTATTTCAAATTAATTTAATTCAATCAAATTAATTTAATTCAAATCAACACAAATTAAATACAAATAGATAAAGCAAAGAAATAGAATTGGGATACTATATAATATACATTATCACTATATATATTATATATACGTAATTTAATAGATTTCTATATATATAGAAAAGGAATATGATGATACTATTGTAGATTGATCTATATTAATCTATATTAAATTAACCCGCATTACAATACAACTTTATACACTACAATAACAATACTAGATAGTATGGTAGAAAGAAATATCTGAATCTTTCTACCATACTATCGTATCTCATAGAATACGACTGATTCTAGTCTGCCCATTTCATTTAAGACGCGAAATTTTTATCCTTTTCTTCTCTGCAATTATTGATAAGAAATAAAAAATCAAGTTTAATTCAAATTAATCACCTTGGCTGACTGTTTTTACGTATATTATAAGTAAAAAAGCAGTAGGAACTAGAATAAACAGTGCAGTAGCAATAAATGCGAGAATATTTACTTCCATAATCTCATTGTTTAATTTTTCTTTAATTCGCAATAACTCGGGAGTTAATCCCATAGAGATAATAAATCTTTCGCCTGTAAATTCAATGGGATGCATTACATCTCGATGATATCGAATCGGATCAATATCATGAATAACAATATCGGAGCTATCAAATCGATTCATCGTCAAGAATTGAATAGTATAACATAGGACGATCTTTTATCCATACTGAACTCAAAATTTGATTCCCGATACAATCAATAATTCCTTTATTTATTTATCATTCTTTTCCATTCTTTCTTTTCTATAACCTACCGCCCTCTTTGTACAATCATCTGATGAAGTATCATCTAACCGCCTTTCCACTTACCATTGGTTCTAAACAAACCCCAACAAACAATAGAAGCTCAATGAAAAAAAGGAAGGAGCTAAGTTATAAACTCCTTTTTTTAATGATCCAATCTTCTTGGAAAACAAAAGAAGTATGATAAAGACGAGTACAAATTCCGGTATAAAAAAATCGAATATTCCATCAAATTAACTATTTTTTTATATATTTATATATAAATATATAAATTTAAAAAGTTTGTTCTTTCAAGGAAAAACCCTTATAAAAAAAAATTCATTACCTCGCTAATAAAAAAGTGATCCTTGTTTGATCTTTATTTTTTGAATATCCTCTTTCATTGGATTAGTAATGGGACGCATATATCAAAAGCTCAATGCGAAATTTGAATGAGATAGATTATTTCAAATTAGTAAAATTTGAAATTGAGGTTACACAAAATAGGGCCCGAAAAGGATATACTTTTATTTTAATCTTAAAAAAAAAAGTATTCTATACTATTCTATACACAACACAGTAACTATGTTCAATTTTTTTTATATTGTACAAATTCCATTTATGTATGTACTCCCGGGAAACATACAATACTCTATTTCATATTTCACAGATCGGGAGTAATTGAAAAAGCCAGACCCAGTACAGTACGGTATCCCGTGGAATCCTGAATCTGATGCTAATAATATAATAATTGTACTAATCCACATATGCCTCTCTCCCATCAATCGAATCGGTACTAGTCGAAGAAATGGAAATTCCCCCATTTGGTTGATGATAAATGTGAAACGAAAAAGAAAAAAAGAAGAGGGATCACTGTTGGGAATGAAATTATGTTATTTGGACTTCTTTTCACAAAAAATAGAGAGATGAATTGATATAGTTTTTTATTGGATTTGGATTCGTCGGGACTGACGGGGCTCGAACCCGTAGCTTCCGCCTTGACAGGGCGGTGCTCTGACCAATTGAACTACAATCCCAAGTAAATACCATAATAAAATAAAGTATACATATTTTTATGATTTCATTCTAACCCTTTCAATTTCGATTAGAATTGGCGTGTTGTAACAGAGCTGCGAGTGTGATATATCGATACCCATATGTATATGTACTTTAGTGAGAGCAGCCGGTATTACTAGTAATCCTTTCGTTATTGCCAAATCAATTGGATAATCACTCGTTCAATCAAAAAAGTTTTTTTTTATTTACTCTTTTCCTTAAACTTTACTTTATAGTTACGGATCCTGATATGAATCTAGATCATTAGCAAGATCAGAATTTCTTGTAAAAAGAGAGTAAATAAATAGTGGTATAGATATATCATAAAATGGATTTCTTCCGTATTGGGATTGGGGTATCGGGCATTTCTGGAGAGCAACAAATGGGTTATATTATATCATTTCATGGCGGATCGGCAAATTATTGGGCCGAGCTGGATTTGAACCAGCGTAGACATATTGCCAACGAATTTACAGTCCGTCCCCATTAACCGCTCGGGCATCGACCCAGGAAGAATCAATTCCAGGCTTATTGATAATCCACGATCAACTTCCTTTCGTAGTACCCTACCCCCAGGGGAAGTCGAATCCCCGCTGCCTCCTTGAAAGAGAGATGTCCTAAACCGCTAGACGATGGGGGCAGACTTGCACGACCGCCATCATACTATGTTCATAGTATGAATAGTTTTTTAAAATTGTCAATATAATGGAATGGTATGACTCGATACGAAGGATCTTTCCGTCTTTCACGATTCTTTCTATACAATTTTTTTCGATAAAAGTTTGGTTCAAAGGCCCCGCCGAATCTCTTTATCCGAATCTCTTTATCAATGATTCAATGAAATATCTTGGATCTATGTTAAATTAGTGGATACATGTATCACTCAAATGAATTTAGTTATGATGTCAATTAGGATAGTCTTGAAACAATTCATTGTATTGATATTTATCAAATCCAATATCAATAAACCGTTTTATTTTACCTATATTATATACTCTATATTAAATTATATTAAATTATTTAATTTACTTTTACTGGATAAAGAAAATTTTTCATTCCTGAATGAACCCTTATACTTATTATAAGATATATCTATGTACATCTATTATAATAAGTATATATACTAAACTCATAGTGTCTTTATTCAGCAATTGGATCAAACAAGCCCTTTTAACTCAGTGGTAGAGTAACGCCATGGTAAGGCGTAAGTCATCGGTTCAAATCCGATAAGGGGCTTTGATTTTTTCATAAATCATAAAACTCCGGCATTCATATTTGAAGTGCGAATAAAGATATTGTTGATCTTTGTAATAAAGTAATAAAAAAAAAAAGTAACAAACCATATAATTTAATATTTTAATATATAATCAAAATTATAACATTATAATTAATTATAGTATGGTTATAAATTTGCTATTTAAATAAATTAAATATATTATTAATTATTAAATAAATATTAATTATTAAATAAATAATATAATTATTAGAAATATTATATTAAATATTATAATGAATGTAAGGATAAGTCGTCTCGTTAAATCTTCAAATATTACTATTCCTTTCCTATTTTCCATTATTCCAATTAAATTGATTAGAAATCAACAAAATAAAAAGTAAGTGGACCTAACCCATTGCATCATAATTATATCCACTATTCTGATATTAAAATTCGATAGAGATGAAATTGGATCTTTTTTTTTCTTTGGACTACGCGGGAATCTGTCGATATATCCGATTTAATCTTCTTGTTCCTAGACGTTCTATAGGAATAAATTAGGAATGAATAAATTACTATTCCCTTCCTTTACCGGGAAACATTTATTCCAAGTCACAGCATACGAGCCATTTTAAATATCTTTCTTTGATTCCAATTCCAGAACACAAGACCCGTTTTATTAGTTATATCTTATATATCTATTTATATATCTAGCAAATCGCTATTTCATGTACTAAATATTTCCATCCATATTGATACATGCAATATTTTTGTTCCGACAACGTAATGGGGAA